AAAAAAAAAGAGAACCCCTGGCCCATTAGAAAGAACGCTCGGCATGGTGGGTAACGAGGAGTATGTATTACCACCATTAACTTATGCAAGCTTCAAGGAAAGAATGGGGAATGATACCAATTTATGGCCCTGAAATAGGAACCAAATGCCAGTAATAAAGTGATAAGTGCTACCCCCACGATTTTTGTCTCAACACTTTCAAGAAACGTGTTCATTAAGGAATCAACTGATGGTGGTCTCTTACTGCATCGGATTTTGACTTGCAGGGGTGTTGAGTCCTGGTATATCTAGACTGATGAGAGTTATGATAGGGCAATTCAATTTCGTCTTCTTTATATAATATATAGGTCTTTTAAATATAATGGTTTATGTATACCTTCATAATATAATTGAGTTCCATGTACTATATCAATATATATGAGTCTTCATTAATGTAGGCTTACATTATTTAAAATGTTTAATATAGATTAATGGGGTTAATACATATATGTACTTTAGGGCTCAGTCCGGCAGAGAATAGTTTAATTGAGAATCCTAGCTTTGGGAGTTAGGGGTCGGGGTTAAAATCCCCTTTCTTTGAGCAACAGGAGGGATTTTAACCCTCGACATCCGGTTTACAAGACCGGCGCTCTTACGCTGAGCTACTAATGCATTATCATCCTAGTATTTTATTTTCCAATCAAGCTGCGGTAGGAGAGAGGATAAGGAATAGGAAGAAATAAAGGAAGGAGGCGACTTGACCAATAATGACGAATGGGTGTTCAACTGGCATTCCTCCAATTCATGTTAGGATAACTACGTCGGCGACAAGGAGTCAGAATAAGAATTGTGTAAGGGGCCGGAAGGTTAGGCTGCGTTGTTTAGAAGTGTGTAGGATCGGAACGATTATGAGGACAAGAATTGATGCTAGAAGGGCAAGAACGCCTCCGAGCTTATTAGGAATGGACCGTAGAATTGCGTATGCGAATAGGAAATACCATTCAGGTTTGATATGAGGGGGTGTAACTAGAGGGTTGGCCGGGGTGAAGTTTTCTGGATCTCCTAGTAAGTTTGGGGAGAAGAGTGCAAGGGCGATTAGGGTTACTAAGAGGAGGGCGAAACCCAGGAGGTCTTTGTAGGAGAAGTAAGGGTGGAAGGAAATTTTATCGGCGTCTGAGTTTAAGCCTGTTGGATTATTAGAGCCTGTTTCGTGGAGAAAGACTAGATGCACTATGGTGGCGGCTGCTACTACGAAGGGCAGGAGAAAGTGGAAGGCAAAGAAACGAGTCAGAGTTGCGTTGTCAACTGAGAAGCCCCCTCAAATTCATTGGACTAGGGCATCGCCAACATAAGGAACAGCGGATAGAAGGTTTGTAATTACTGTGGCGCCTCAGAATGATATTTGTCCTCAAGGTAGAACATAGCCGACGAAGGCTGTCATTATAACGAGGAGGAGAAGGACTACCCCTACATTTCAGGTTTCTTTATACAAATAGGAGCCGTAATAGAGGCCACGTCCAATATGTAAGTAGATGCAGATGAAGAAGAAAGAAGCTCCATTTGCGTGCATGTTTCGGATGAGTCAGCCATAGTTGACGTCGCGGCAAATGTGGGCAACGGATGAGAAAGCGGTGGAGATATCTGACGTATAGTGTATTGCCAGGAATAAACCTGTTAAGATTTGGGCAATCAAGCAGAGTCCTAAAAGGGAGCCAAAATTTCATCAAGCTGAGATATTTACTGGTGCTGGGAGGTCAACTAGTGCGTTGTTTGCAATTTTTAAAAGGGGGTGGGTTTTCCGAAGGTTGGCCATTAGGTTCTTGTAGTTGAATACAACGATGGTTTTTCAAGCCATTAGTCCTGGTGAGAATCCTGGCAGGAACTATGGTTTATATGATGTATTGTTTATTATTTGGTCTTGTGGTAGGTTTAGCGGCAGTTGCCTCTAATCCTTCCCCCTATTTTGCAGCCCTGGGGCTAGTAATGGTGGCAGGGATGGGTTGCGGGGTTCTTGTAGGACATGGGGGGTCTTTCTTATCTTTAATTCTATTCTTGATTTATCTTGGGGGAATGCTTGTAGTGTTCGCTTATTCGGCCGCATTGGCGGCCGAGCCTTATCCTGAGGGGTGGGGGAGTTGGCCGGTGTTGGGCTTAGCGGCAGGATACCTAGCAGGGGTGGGGGCAGCAGGTGGTATAGTGGCCGGGGGTTGGTATGAGGAAAGTTGGTTAGTTTGTGATGAGTTTGGGGAGTTTTCAACGTTGCGGGGGGATGTGAGTGGAGTAGCTGTAATATATTCTTCGGGAGGGGGTCTATTGATTATGGGTGCGTGAGTACTTTTATTAACGTTGTTTGTTGTACTAGAATTGACACGTGGTATGGGACGTGGAGCACTTCGAGCGGTTTAAGCTAAAACAATAGCAGCGGCTAAGAGGGTTGTAAAGAAGAAGAGGGAGAGGTAGGTTTTGATTAGGCCTCGTTGTATATTACTTGTGGAGGAAATCAAAGGCATACTTAATGATGTTGTTGCTTTTGGTCCTGACTTTTCTAGTCAAGTTTGATCAACTATTTGGCTAGCGATGGTTTGCCCTAGTAGTAGGTTAAGTTTGGGTGCAAGGCGGTGGATAATATGGGGGTAGAATCCTAATATGTTTGAGAAGTGGTGGGAGGAAGTGTTAGGTACAACTTTAAATTGTTGGGAGGTGAGTGAAGCAAGTTCAAGGGCGGTAAGGAGGCCGATGACAGTAACTGTAAGGGCTGCTAGTTTAAGTAGTAGAGGCATAGTTATAACTGGGGTATTAAAAGGTAGGATATTAGAAGTAATTAGGAGCCCTGCAATGATGCTCCCTCAGGCTAGGCGTTTAATAGGGTTAATTACAGAAGGGTTGTTTTCGTTAATAGGGGAGAAAGCATTGAAACGAGGGAAGCCTATAGAAACAAAATAAACTACTCGAAGGCTATAGATTGCTGTAAAGGAGGTTGCTATGAGAGTGAGGATAAGGGCTCAGGCGTTAAGGTAAGATGTGTTTAGTGCTTCAATAATGGCATCTTTAGAGAAGAATCCGGCTAAGAAAGGGGTGCCAGTTAGAGCTAGGCTTCCAATTGTTAGGCAGGAAGAGGTAAAAGGGGTCAGGTGATGTATGCCCCCCATTTTGCGGATATCCTGTTCGTCATTAAGACTATGGATAATGGAACCAGAGCAGAGGAAGAGCATTGCTTTAAAAAAGGCGTGTGTACAGATGTGAAGGAAGGCCAGTTGGGGCTGGTTTAGTCCGATGGTAACTATTATAAGGCCTAGTTGGCTTGATGTAGAGAAAGCTACAATTTTTTTGATATCATTTTGGGTGAGGGCGCAAGTAGCAGTAAATAGGGTTGTTAGGGCCCCAAGGCATAGGCATAGGGTGAGGGCTGTTTGGTTGTCTTCTATTAGAGGGCTCATGCGGATAAGAAGGAAAATTCCTGCAACCACTATAGTACTTGAGTGCAGTAGGGCAGAGACCGGTGTAGGGCCTTCCATGGCGGATGGCAGCCATGGATGAAGGCCAAATTGTGCGGATTTTCCAGTGGCAGCTAGAATTAGGCCTAAGAGGGGTAGTGTGAGGTCATATTGTTTAGAAAGAGTAAATATTTGTTGTATTTCTCATGAATTTAGGTTTGTGGCGATTCAGGCCATAGTAAGGATAAGCCCGACATCACCGACTCGGTTGTAAATTACTGCCTGAAGGGCAGCTGTATTGGCATCATTTCGGCCGTATCATCAGCCAATGAGGAGGAAGGATATAATACCTACCCCTTCTCATCCAATGAAAAGTTGGAATATGTTGTTAGCTGTTACAAGGATAATTATGGCAATAAGGAAGATAAGAAGGTATTTAAAAAATCGATTAATATTAAGGTCTGAGTGTATGTATCATGATGCAAATTCTAGGATAGACCATGTCACGTAGAGGGCAATAGGGACAAAGATGCACGAGTAAAAATCAAATTTAAAACTAATGTTAATGTCAAAGGTCTGGGTGTTAGTTCAAGTTCAGGCTGTAACGATTGTTTCTGCCCCTTGATCGAGAAAAAGAAAAAGGGGTAAAAGGCTAATAAAAAATGCCAATTTTACGGCCGTTTTGACTTTCGTTAAAGGTCAGTCTGGATTATGAGGGGTTGGGGTTAATGTGGTAAAAATTGGGTACAATAAGACTAGAAATACAACTAATAAACAAGAGGAGAGGAAAATAGGTGTAAAGTGCATAGCTGCTACTTGGATTTGCACCAAGAGTTTTTGGTTCCTAAGACCAATGGATGAGCTATTATCCTTTAGAAGCTGTGGCGTGCGAGTGAGCCCCGGGGTTCAACCGAGGTGGCGAAAATTAGCAGTCATCGTTGCTGGCGAGCCTCTCTCGGTGGATAAGAGGTTTTTAACCTCTGTCTCTAGAATCACAATCTAGAATTTTAGTTAAACTATATCTACAGGCAGTTCAGCCTCACAGTAACTCAGGCTTAAGAATTAAAAGCAACAGGGGGAGAAGGTGGAGGGTGAGGAGGAGGTGTTCTCGGGAGTGGGAAGGTTCTAAAGAGATTAGGTGGTTTGGAAGGGGGCCTCGCTGGGTTAGAAGGAATATGTAGAGGGAGTAGCTGGCGGTAATAAGCATGCCTAAGCCTGTGAGGATTAGGGTTCATATGGACCAGTTAAATAAAGATGAGATAATTATAAGTTCACCTATAAGGTTGGGAAGAGGGGGGAGTGCCAGGTTAGCTAGACTAGCAATGAATCATCAAGTGGCTATAAGTGGTAGGACTGTCTGGAGACCTCGGGCTAGAAGTATAGTCCGACTATGCGTGCGTTCGTAGTTGGTGTTTGCCAAACAGAAAAGTGCTGATGAGGTTAGGCCGTGGGCAATTATCAAGATTAGGGCTCCTGTGAAGCCTCATGGTGTTTGAATGAGAATACCTGCTGCAACAAGTCCCATGTGGCTGACGGATGAGTAAGCGATAAGTGATTTGAGGTCTGTCTGCCGGAGGCAGATAGAGCCTGTTATGATCACGCCTCAGAGGGCCAAAATAATAAAGGGGTAACTTAGCTCTTTAGTGAGGGGGTCTAGGATGATAAGAATTCGTATTATTCCGTAGCCTCCTAGCTTTAGGAGGACGGCAGCCAGGATTATGGAGCCGGCGATTGGCGCTTCTACGTGGGCTTTAGGAAGCCACAGGTGGGCCCCATAAAGAGGTATTTTAACAAGGAAAGCTAGTAAGCATGCTGCTCATCAGATTTTGTCTGCTCAGCAGTGAAGGTGCATCAGGGGGAGGTATGGTAGGGTAATAAATGAGAGGGTGCCTGTAGAGCTTTGGTATGTCAGGAGGGCTACAAGGAGGGGGAGCGAGCCTGCGAGTGTATAAAACAGAAAGTAGGTGCCTGCGTTCAATCGTTCTATTTGGTTACCTCAGCGGGTAATAATAATTAGGGTTGGAATGAGGGTGGCTTCAAACATAACATAAAATATAATCACTTCTGTAGCACTGAATGCTAAGATTAGAAAGATTTGTAGTGAAACTATTAGAGAGATGTAAGTTCGTTGGCGGTTAACAGGCTCTAGTTTTAAGTGATTCTGGCTTGCAAGAATCATTAGGGGAAGTAACCAGCAAGTGAGGATTAGAAGGGGGGTGGAGATAGGATCCGAGCCCATGTAACAGTTAAGAAAGGATCATCCTGTTTCTGCAGGAGCAGCCAGTCATGAGAGACTAGCTACTGCAATTAGAAGACTATAGAGGAGGCTGGTGGATCATAGGTGGCTTTTAGGGGTAAATCAAGTTGATAAAAATAAAAGAATCGTCGGGGTAAGAATTTTTAACATTGTAGGAGGTTAAGGCTCTGGAGGCGATCGGTGCCATGTGTTCGTGCAGTTGCTACTAGTAAAGCTAGGCCTGCACTTGCTTCACAGGCTGAAAAGGCCAGAAGAATTATAGGGGAAGATGCAAAGTTTGTTGAGTCTAATTGAAGAGTTCATAGGGCCAGGGCAATAAATAAAGAGAGTATTATTCCTTCAAGGCAAAGAAGGGCGGACAAAAGATGAGTGCGGTGGAAGGCAAGGCCCGCTAAGCCTAACATAAAGGTAGATGAAAATGCGAAGTGTGCTGGAGTCATTAGGCAGATATGGACTTGAACCATAAGTTTTTGAGCCGAAATCAAATGTTTTTTTTAAACTAAATGCCTATTCTGCTCATTCAAGACCTCCTTGAAGTCATTCATAAATTAGGCCGAGGGTTAGGAGAACAAGAACAAGGGAGGCTCAGGTGAAGGTTAGAAGGGGGGACGCTAGTTGGTCGCCCCAGGGGAGGGGAAGGAGAAGTGCAATTTCTAGGTCAAAAAGGAGAAATAGAATTGCTACTAGGAAGAAGCGGAGGGAGAAAGGCAGGCGTGCTGAACCAAGAGGGTCAAAGCCGCATTCATAAGGTGAGAGTTTTTCGTAATCGGGATTAATTAGTGGCAGTCAAAAAGCAATGAGGGCTAAAATGATTGATAGGGCTGAGGAAATTGTGAGTATAGTGATGACCAGATTCATTATCTTTCCTTGGATTTTAACCAAGACTGTGTGATTGGAAGTCACTTGTACTAACATTAATACTAGAAAGATTATGAGCCTCATCAGTAGATAGAGATATATAAGAATAGTCAGACTACATCGACGAAGTGTCAGTATCAAGCTGCAGCTTCGAAGCCGAAGTGGTGTTCTGATGTAAAGTGATATTGGATCTGGCGAAGGAGACAGACGGCGAGGAAGGTGGAGCCAATAATAACGTGGAGGCCGTGGAAACCAGTTGCAACAAAGAAGGTAGAACCGTAGACTCCGTCTGCAATCGTAAAAGGGGCTTCATAGTACTCTAATGCTTGGAGTACTGTAAAGTAAAAGCCGAGCAAGATAGTTAAGGCGAGGGCTTGGATTGCTTGTTTTCGGTGGCCTTCTATGATGCTATGATGTGCCCATGTAACTGTTACGCCAGAGGCAAGTAAAACTGCTGTGTTAAGAAGGGGCACTTCAAATGGGTCAAGGGTAGTGATACCGGTAGGAGGCCAGCAGCCCCCTAGTTCGGGGGTGGGGGCCAAGCTTGAGTGGTAGAAGGCTCAGAAGAATCCTAGGAAGAAAAATACTTCTGATGTGATAAACAGGATTATTCCATAGCGAAGACCTTTTTGTACAGGAGGGGTGTGGTGACCTTGGAAGGTTCCTTCACGAATAATGTCTCGTCATCATTGATACATAGTAAGGAGGAGAAGAATTAAGCCTAGGGATAGTAGGGTTAAAGAGTTGAAGTGTATTCAAATTGCAAGGCCGGAGGTTATTAAGAGGGCGGCTACTGCGCCTGTTAGGGGTCAAGGGCTGGGGTCAACTATGTGGTATGCATGTGCTTGATGGGCCATTAGACATTTTCTTGTAGGTAGAGGCTTAAAAGAAGAACGAAGACATAGGCTTGAATCATGGCTACGGCCACTTCTAGAAGAGTGAGTAGGAAGAGGAGAATTGTGGTTAAAATGGCTGTTGTAGGTATGATGGGGAGAAGAACAAAGGCGGCGGTAGCAATGAGTTGAATCAGAAGGTGACCTGCAGTTAGGTTGGCTGTGAGTCGAACACCAAGGGCGAGGGGTCGAATAAATAGACTAATAGTTTCAATAATAATCAGTACAGGAATAAGAAGGGTGGGAGTGCCTTCTGGAAGAAGGTGGCCTAGGGCATGGGTGGGTTGAGTACGTATTCCGATAATAACGGTGGCAAGTCAGAGTGGGACGGCTAAGGCCATATTAAGCGACAGTTGGGTGGTAGGGGTGAAGGTGTATGGGAGAAGGCCTAATATATTTAGAGAAATAAGGAAAAGCATTAGAGAGGTGAGTAGGAGGGCTCACTTGTGGCCCGGAATATTGATTGGTTGAAAAATTTGTTGAGTGAAGCGAGAAATGAATCAGTTTTGGAGGGTTAATAGGCGGTTACTCATTCATCGTGTTGAGGGCTGGGGGAATAGTACTCAGGGGAGGGTGAGTGCTAGGGCAATAAGGGGAATGCCTAGAAGTGTGGGGCTTATGAATTGATCAAAGAAGCTTAATGTCATGGTCAGTTTCAGGATTCTGTTTGAGGTTTTTGTTTAGAGTGTGATACGGGCTCGTTAGGGAATGTATGGGCGAGCACTTTAGGGGGAAGAATGGTTAAGAAAACAATTCATGAAAATACAAGGATTAGAAATCATGGGGATGGATTGAGTTGTGGCATTTCGCTAAGGGTGGGTGGGGGTCACCATTCTTTAGCTTAAAAGGCTAACGCTATTCCCTGTTTAGCTTCTTAGCGAGGCGTCTTCAAGTATTAGAGATGATCAGTTTTCAAAGTGTTCAAGGGGGACGGCTTCAACAACGATGGGCATGAAGCTGTGGTTAGCGCCGCAGATTTCAGAGCATTGGCCATAGAAAACCCCTGGGCGGGAGGTAATAAAGGCTGTTTGGTTTAGGCGACCAGGGACTGCGTCCATTTTAATTCCTAGACTAGGGACGGCTCAGGAGTGAAGGACGTCGTCTGCAGAAACTAAGACTCGTACTGGGGATTCTACGGGAATTACTATTCGGTGGTCTGCTTCTAGAAGCCGGAATTGGCCTGGTGTTAAGTCTTGAGTAGGAATTATGTAAGAATCAAATCCGAGGTCTTCGTAATCTGTGTACTCATAACTTCAGTATCACTGGTGTCCTATAGCTTTAATTGTTAGGTGGGGGTCATTAATTTCGTCCATTAGGTATAGAATTCGAAGTGACGGGAGGGCAATTAAAATAAGGATTATTGCTGGAAGAAGGGTTCAAATGATTTCGATTTCTTGTGAGTCTAGAATAAATTTGTTTGTGAGCTTTGTAGTAACTATAGCTACAATAATGTAAAGAACGAGGGTGCTAATTAAAAAGACAATTATTAGGGTGTGATCGTGGAAGTGAAGGAGTTCTTCTATTACAGGGGAAGCTGCATCTTGAAAGCCTAGTTGGGAGGGATGTGCCATTAACTTAAGACACGCGGGGGTTTAACCCACGACTTTGCCTTGACAAGGCAGTGTAATGAACTTTACTAGTGTCTTATTAAGAAAGTGACAGAGCGGCCATGTGGTTGGCTTGAAACCAATTTACGGGGGTTCAATTCCTCCCTTTCTCGAGGCTTATAGGGCTTTAGTGGGCGTGTTGAATTTGTACATAGGCAGGTTCTTCAAATGTATGATAAGGAGGAGGGCAGCCGTGGAGTCATTCGACGTTGGTTGCTGTTAATTCAACTGAAAGAACTTCTCGTTTTGCAGCAAATGCTTCTCAGATAATAAAGAGGAACATAATTACGGCTACTAGGGAAATTAGAGAGCCAATTGAGGAGACAGTGTTTCAAAGGGTGTAGGCATCTGGGTAGTCTGAGTATCGGCGAGGCATCCCTGCTAATCCTAGGAAATGTTGTGGGAAGAAAGTGAGGTTGACGCCAATAAACATGACTCCGAAGTGGATTTTAGTTCATGTGCTGTGAAGTGTATAGCCTGAGAAGAGGGGGAATCAATGAACAAAGGCGGCAATAATTGCAAACACGGCACCTATGGAGAGGACGTAGTGGAAATGGGCTACTACGTAGTATGTATCGTGTAGTACAATATCTAGAGAAGAATTAGCAAGTACAATGCCGGTTAATCCCCCCACCGTAAATAAGAAAATAAAGCCTAGAGCTCAGAGGAGGGGTGTTTCTCATTTGATGGCTCCGCCATGAAGTGTGGCAAGTCAGCTGAAAACTTTTACTCCTGTAGGGATGGCAATAATTATAGTGGCTGAAGTAAAGTAGGCTCGAGTATCTACGTCTATTCCAACTGTAAACATGTGATGGGCCCATACAATAAAGCCAAGAAGGCCGATAGCCATTATAGCCCAGACTATGCCCATATAGCCAAATGGTTCTTTTTTGCCAGAGTAGTATGCAACAATGTGGGAAATTATTCCAAAGCCGGGGAGAATGAGAATGTATACTTCAGGATGGCCAAAGAATCAGAAAAGGTGTTGGTAAAGGATGGGGTCACCTCCGCCTGCAGGGTCAAAAAATGTAGTATTTAAATTTCGATCTGTTAAGAGCATTGTAATACCAGCAGCGAGAACAGGGAGTGATAGAAGTAGAAGAACGGCAGTAATTAAAACGGCTCACACAAATAGCGGAGTTTGGTACTGTGAGATGGCGGGAGGTTTTATATTAATAATTGTTGTGATAAAATTAATAGCACCTAGAATTGAGGAGACCCCGGCCAGATGAAGGGAGAAGATTGTTAGATCAACGGAAGCCCCTGCGTGGGCTAAGTTGCCTGCAAGAGGGGGGTAGACTGTTCAGCCTGTCCCCGCGCCCGCTTCTACGCCTGAGGAGGCCAAGAGAAGGAGGAAGGAAGGGGGAAGGAGTCAGAAGCTTATATTGTTTATTCGAGGGAAGGCCATGTCTGGGGCCCCGATCATAAGGGGTACTAGTCAGTTGCCGAAGCCGCCGATCATGATTGGTATAACTATAAAAAAGATTATTACAAATGCATGAGCGGTAACGATTACATTATAAATCTGGTCGTCACCCAGAAGAGAGCCCGGCTGGCTAAGTTCGGCACGAATAAGTAAGCTCAAAGCTGTCCCGACTATGCCGGCTCAAGCACCAAATACTAAATAAAGGGTGCCGATATCTTTGTGATTAGTTGAGAAGAATCAACGTGTGATTGCCACAGGTAAGATGGCTGAGTGTTTAGCGGTGGATTGTAGCCCCATGAACAGAGGTTAAAGTCCTCTTCTTACCACAGCTCTGAGGTGTTACCACGTTAGATTGCAAATCTTAAGAAGCAGATTAGACGTCTGCCGGGGCTTTCCCCCGCCTATTTTGCCCGGCTAGGCGGGGGAAAGGTAGATAGATGCTCGCTGGTTAGGGCGCTTAGCTGTTAACTAAGAGATTGTAGGATCGAGGCCTGCCTGTCTAGAAAGGCTTTAGCTTAATTAAAGTGTCTGCTTTGCACGTAGAAGATGTGGGTTAATGTCCCGTAAGTCTTAATCAGAGGCTGGGAGATTTTCACTCCCGCTTAGGGCTTTGAAGGCCCTTGGTACTGGTGCTAACCTAAGCCTCTTACCAGCTGAGGATGGCGGCTGCGGCTGGGGTAAGAGGAAGAAGGCAGATGGTTGTGGTAGAGGCAATTGCTAGGGGGAGAGTAAATTGAAGGGAGGGGAGACGCCAAGGGAGTGTGGCTGTTAAGTTATTAGGGGTTATTGTTAGGGTTATGGCATATGAGAGTCGGAGGTAAAAGTAAAGGCTGAGTAGGGCGGAGAGAGCAGCAATAGTCGCAAGAGGGGTAAGGTCTTGTTTAGTTAATTCTTGAAGAATTAATCATTTGGGAATGAAGCCTGTTAAAGGAGGGAGGCCTCCAAGAGAGAGTAAAATAAGGGGGAGGATGGAGGTGAGGGCGGGGGCCTTGGCTCAAGAGGTAGCAAGAGTGTTAATGTTGGTTGCATTATTTATTTTGAAAGAAATAAACAGGGAGAAGGTTATGATAAAATAAATAATTAGGGTTAAGAATGTGAGTGAGGGTGAAAATTGAAGCACTAAAATTATTCATCCAAGGTGAGCAATTGATGAGTATGCTAGGATTTTACGTAGTTGAGTTTGGTTAAGTCCTCCTCAGCCTCCTACTAGTGTAGAGGTCAGGCCTAACATAAGTAGGACAGTTGGGTTGGAGGGTTGAATTTGAAGAATTAAGCAGAAAGGAGCAAGTTTTTGTCAGGTAGAGAGGATAAGGCCGGTAGTTAAGTCTAACCCCTGGAGGACTTCGGGCATTCAGGTGTGGAGGGGGGCGAGTCCAATTTTGAGGGCTAAAGCTAGAGTGATTAGGGTTGTGGGGAGGAGGTGGTGTATCTGGTAAATATCTCATTGACCAGTTAGTCAGGCATTAGAGATGCTAGCGAATAGAATTATAGCAGCTGCAGTGGCTTGGGCCAGAAAATACTTGGTCGTAGCTTCAACTGCTCGGGGGTGGTGAGATTGGGCTATTAGGGGAATAATTGCGAGTGTGTTGATTTCAAGGCCTATTCATGCCAAGAGTCAGTGGGAACTGGCAAAGGTGATGGTTGTTCCAAGGCCGAGTCCTAGAAGAAGGGTGGAAAGGATAAAAGGGTTCATTAGTAAAGGAAGGATTTTAACCAACATGTTTGGGGTATGGGCCCAAAAGCTTGTTTAGCTGACTTTACTAGGAAGTGGTGTAGTGGAAGCACTAAGAGTTTTGATCTCTTCAGGTAGGGTTCAAGTCCCTTCTTTCTAAGGAGTTGGAGGGATTCTAACCCTCATGATTCACTCTATCAAAGTGGCCCTTTGATTCAGGCACAGCTCCAGCGTCTAAAGTTGAGGGGGCAGGCCAGATAAGGCGATTGGGAGGGAGAGGTGTCAAATGACGAGGGCTAGGGTCAGGGGAAGGAAATTTTTTCAGATTAGGTGTATAAGTTGGTCATAGCGGAAGCGGGGGTATGAAGCACGGACTCACAAAAATACAACTGAAAGCAGGACTGCTTTGATTATTAAGATTATTGAGGTTATTTCTGGAAAGGGGTGGTAAAGTGAAGTTCCAAGGAAAAGGGTGGCGGATAGTGTATTTATTAGAAGGATATTGGCGTATTCAGCTAGGAAGAAAAGGGCGAAGGGTCCTCCAGCATATTCAACATTAAAGCCTGAGACAAGTTCGGATTCCCCCTCTGTTAGGTCAAAAGGCGCTCGATTTGTTTCGGCTAGGGTGGAGACGTACCATATAGCAGCTAGTGGTCATGCCGGAAGAATTAATCATGTGCTTTCTTGTGCAACACTAAAGGTTTGCAGTGTGAAGCCCCCTGTAAAGATAATGGCATTGAGTAAAATTAGCCCCAGGCTGACTTCATAGGAAATAGTCTGAGCTACGGCCCGTAGGGCCCCAATTAGGGCATATTTAGAATTGGATGCTCAGCCTGAGCCTAGAATAGAATATACTGCTAGGCTTGAGAGGGCTAAAATAAAAAGAATCCCGAGGTTAAGGTCGGCGACAGGGAAGGGGAGGGGCATTGGGGTTCAAAGGGTGAGCGCGAGGATGAGGGCTAAAATAGGGGCAGCAAGAAAGAGAAGGGGTGAGGCAGTGGAGGGTCGAACAGGCTCTTTTGTTAAGAGTTTTAGGGCGTCTGCGAAGGGCTGGAGAAGGCCATAAGGGCCAACTACGTTAGGGCCTTTCCGTAGTTGTATATATCCTAGTACTTTTCGTTCAACAAGGGTGAGGAGAGCAACTGCTAAAATAATGAAGAGGACAAGGATTAGAGGGCCAATAATAACGTTTAGGAGTGTTGAAATCATAGTCAGGAAGAGGATTTGAACCTCTGTACAAAGGGCTTAGGTCTTTTGCATTAGCCGGGCTCTGCCATCCTGACGGGCTGTTATCTTTAGCGGTATGCGGGTGCCCTTTTATCTGATTCAGTTGGTGTCATCAGGTCAGGGGGAGGCATGCTTGGGCAGGGGCCTTTTCTTTTCGGTCCTTTCGTACTAGAAAAGAACACTTCATAGATAGAAACTGACCTGGATTACTCCGGTCTGAACTCAGATCACGTAGGACTTTAATCGTTGAACAAACGAACCCTTAATAGCGGCTGCACCATTAGGATGTCCTGATCCAACATCGAGGTCGTAAACCCCCTTGTCGATATGGGCTCTAGAAGGGGATTGCGCTGTTATCCCTAGGGTAACTCTGTCCGTTAATCGGCGGTGCCGGATCTGTAAGGTCAGAAATTCTGTTGCTTAGAGCTGTGGCTCTTGGGTTTAAGAAGAAGGTATTTTCATTCCACTCGGGGGTTTTTTGGTGCCCCGCGGTCGCCCCAACCAAAGGCATCAGGACAGGTTTCAATGGGTTTTATCTCTTAGTAGAGGGTTTTTAACATGATCTGTCATTGTGCCTAAAGCTCCATAGGGTCTTCTCGTCTTATGTATTTATCCCCGCTTCTGCACGGGGAGATCAATTTCATTGACCAAGAGAAGGAGACAGTTAAGCCCTCGTTTAGCCATTCATACAGGTCTTCATTTAAAAGACAAGTGATTGCGCTACCTTTGCACGGTCAAGATACCGCGGCCGTTAAACATTAGTCACAGGGCAGGCGGGACCTCTTATTGGCGGTTTTCAAGAGGCGATGTTTTTGGTAAACAGGCGAGGCTTAGTTAGTGTTTGCCGAGTTCCTTCTTCTCTTTTTAGTCTTTCCGGGTGGGCACTCCAGTGTAGGTTTAACGGTGTGGGCATAGAGGTCTTTCTTGTTATTTTTTTTTACTCTAATTCCTTCTTGGGTTAGGGCCGTTAATTATCGGTGGGGGGTCCGTTCCGATTTACACATGTGCGAGGAGAGAGTCATATCTCTTATTACTCATATTAGCATAATCTTTCCTATGGTTAAATAGGAAGGCCTGGTAATTTTAGGGGAATGTAATTAATTAACGGAATAAGTGGTAAAGATTATATTTGAGCTTTAACGCTTTCTTTTAGGATGGCTGCTTTTAGGCCCACCAAAATATGTACCTTTAAAAATTTGTTTAGAATCCACCTCCAAAAGTTGTTTCTTTTTTCAAAGGGGCTGTACCCCCTTTGAATAACTCTTTTACTTTCTTGTCTTCTGGGTTTAGGGCAAGCCAGAGATGAGGGAAGAAGGTAAGAGGCTAAACTTCTATTTATTTCCCAGGCAACCAGCTATAACTAGACTCGGTAGGTCTATCACCTCTACTCGAAGTTCTTCCCACTCTTTTGCCACAGAGACGGGTTGGCCCTATTATTAGGCTGCCTTGGAGTAGCTCGTCAAGTTTCGGGGTATCAAACTAAAAGACTTTTTGCTTGAAGGGACTTGCTAATTCATGATGCAAAAGGTACGAGTTTTTGGCTCTGCTTTTTTATGCTTGACTGAGTTTTTTCATTTCTCTTTCAGCGTTCCCTTGCGGTACTTTTTCTATGGCGCTCACAGTATCCTTTTCTGTCGCACATACTTGGGCGGAAAAATGGTTTGGTGGGAGGGGGTGGTGTATTAGGGGTTACAAATAGGTAAAATGTGATTTTAGGTTAGGAGGCTAGCTGTTGGGCTTCAGAGCGACTCGATTTGCACGGGTGACTTCTCAGTGTAAGGGAGATGCTTTACTATCTTAGCTACGATCTGATTTTTCCAAGTGCACCTTCCGGTACACTTACCATGTTACGACTTGCCTCCCCTTTGCCTGAGTGAGGGTTTTAAGAAAAAATGATATTGGCTTGGGGAGAGTGACGGGCGGTGTGTGCGCGCTTCAGGGCCGAGTTCAGTGGGACACTCTGCTTACCACTTACTGCTAAATCCTCCTTCATGTGCTGTTGCATGGCACAATTCGTATTTCCTCAATGAGGAAATGTAGCCCATTTCTTCCCTTCTCATATGCTACACCTCGACCTGGCGTTTTGGGCATTGCCAATTTTGCTTACTATGGTTCCTTCACAGGGTATGCTGACGACGGCGGTATATAGGCGGAGAGGACAAGAGAAGGTGAGGTTAAACGGGGGTTATCGGTTCTAGAACAGGCTCCTCTAGAGGGATCTAAAGCACCGCCAAGTCCTTTGGGTTTTAAGCTAATGCTCGTAGTTCCCAGGCGGATAAAAATTGTAATTAATTATCGAAGTTTATGGCTGTGCATAGTGGGGTATCTAATCCCAGTTTGTTCCACAGCTTTCGTGGGGTCAGGGGGTATAAAGCTACTTTCGTTGTTGGACTTCACATTCTCGAGTGCGTATAACAGCTGTGAGAGGGTTTGGCTTTAGTTAGTCTAGGTCCCTAACCACGCTTTACGCCGAAGGCTATCAACTTGAGCCTCTCGTATAACCGCGGTGGCTGGCACGAGTTTAACCGGCTCTCTTAGCTGTAACTAAGTCAAGTTTTCACTTATGGCTTAATGTTTATCACTGCTGAGTTCCCTTGGGGGTGCGGCTAAGCAAGGTGTCATGGGCTGCGTGGGCGTGCCTGATACCAGCTCCTTGTTTCCTTAAGAGGAAACTGTGGGGCATTCTCGCAGGGGTGCGGATACTTGCATGTGTAAATATAGCTAAAGCTGACAGAAAAGTCAGGACCAAGCCTTTGTGCCCGTGGGGCTTTTTAGGGCCCATCTTAACATCTTCAGTGTTATGCTTTATTTAAGCTACACTAGC